ATCATTGGGCCATGCGGGTTCCCCGTAATAATTATGACCCATACCTTTAGCTAATTTAGCTCTTAATACAGGATCGTTCAAGTCAGGTTTCTTTGTTATTGGGATAGGTGAATTCTTATAGATCCATCCCCCGAAAGAACCGGACATGATAAGTTTTCATCATCCGGCTCGAGCAAGACTGAATCGAATCAAATAACTAAAAATGGATCCATCTAAAATAAATCTATATCTTAAGATTTATATGTTATCCACACATATATGAATGATTCTATATGTAAAAAAAGGAATTCAATTAAATGCTCAATACCCAAGTAAGCGTACAAAGTTGATGCTTTCTGGGCCGTCTCAGCCTTTGCGATCGACCTTTCTCTCCAAAAAATATCGAGAATTTTTACATACAAAGGATTTACTTGTTACTAATATAGTCTAACCTTTGCTCTTCTTTAGATCTCTTGTTTCACTCCGATAGTATAATAAATAAAAAATCGGGTCGATGCAGAGGAAATGAATGCATTTTCATACTATTAAGTAAGAAAGTAAAAATAGTCAAAACAAATTTTTGATTATGCCAAATCACTTATTCTACTGGATCTTACGGAGCCTGCTCCTGCACGACATCACAGGGTCTGATCATAGAAAAGATTCTCTTCAAGCGAACCAGCCTATCCTTCGGGATTTCTCGGTGGTTGGAATAAAGACACATTTGGTTATGAATTCCAATGTAGCAGATAAAGGCATATTTCTGCACGGCGCAATCAATAGTTCAAGTCACACACTCCCATAATCCATTTTATCTTCGGAGAATTTCCTTCAACTATTCATATCATGGCAAATAAATAATAAACTATTGTGGAGTTGAAAGAAAATATCCAAATACATGTCTTATTTTTTTTCAATAATCCATATTTGTAGCAGTGAAATACTATTGGCTGTTCCTCCCCCAAGTAATAAGAGAACTAATTGATTACAAATATCTCAAATATTTATGGGCCATATTTTCTATAAAGGACCCGAAATGCCTTGCTTACGTATCATTAGAAAATGCATTAACATAAATACGGCAGTAAGAAGAGGTAATACAAAAGTGTGTAAACTATAAAAACGGGTCAAAGTGGATTGTCCCACACTAGCACTTCCACGTAATAACTCTACCAAAGGCGAGCCTATTACCGGAATAGCTTCCGGCACACCTGTTACAATTTTGACTGCCCAATAACCAATTTGGTCCCGAGGTAAGGAATAACCTGTTACACCAAACGATGCGGTCAATACAGCCAGAACCACACCTGTAACCCAAGTTAATTCGCGAGGTTTTTTAAAACCACCGGTGAGATAGACACGAAATACATGCAGGATCATCATTAAGACCATCATACTTGCCGACCATCGATGAACTGATCGAATTAACCAGCCAAAGTTAGCTTCAGTCATTATGTATTGAACAGAAGCAAAAGCCTCAGTAACCGTCGGGCGGTAGTAAAACGTCATAGCAAACCCTGTAGCTACTTGGACTAAAAAACAAGTAAGCGTAATTCCTCCTAGACAATAAAAAATGTTAACATGAGGAGGAACATATTTACTAGTTATATCATCCGCAATTGCCTGAATCTCGAGGCGTTCTTCAAACCAATCATAGACTTTATTGAGATAGGTAAACCAATAGGACTCCCCCTCTAAGAACCGTATATGAGAATTTCATCTCGTACAGCTCAAACAAAAACACCCAAATACTGGCTGAAACGGATATATAATAAAAAAGTTTTTAACCTCTTAATCCGTAGATAAAAAAGAGTAAAAATCAGAGGAAAATCCGAGAACTCTTTTTGGAGTTATAATGCCAAAAAATCAAGTCGGCGCTTTCGTCTTTATGTCAATCGTTCCAGGCCTCTTGAATCTTCTATTTACCTACTCTTTTCTTTTTCTTTCTTTGCTTTGATTTTTTATTTGTATGGAATGTGGATTTCTTCTTTTCTTTTTTATTTATTATTGATAGGAATTATCTTGTTAAGACCCTATGAATCAATTGAAACCTCAGATTCATACTAGAACCACGATGATTCATTAAAACCTTCAAACTAAGTCCAAAAATTCCCTGAGTAAGAACCTTTGAATCATCACTTATTCAATAAATAGGATATAATAACTACAAATATAAACAAAGGCTTGTCCTTTAATCAAAATAAACATAAACGCGAGTTTGAAAGAAGAAAAAACTTTTGATTTCTATTTATAATCGAACTCCTTAACTCTTTCTTTGAATTTTTTTTAGAATCCGGCTGCGAGGTTTGAATATGACGTATGAATCATAGTTCGAATACTTCATTATCCATTTTATATTTTCCGTGCTCCAGATATTAGAATCCCGACGGAGTAAAACTATCTCTATCAAGACAACAGATTCATTTTCTGTACTATCAATAGGATCAATTATAACAAGTCACACACTCATATTCCGGAACTACAGAAACAAATAAATTTCACGGTCGAACTACCAAAGCAGACTGGGATAAAAATCAGAGACCGAAAAGTTTCGCTTTTTAGATTGATAGATTGAAAGGCTAGGATTTAGTGGTTCTTATGAATCTAATTCATTCTAATTCCATCCAGTAAAACAGAAGAATTATAAATCTCCAAAAGAATAGATAGAAATATCGCAAATAAACCCATTGCAACACCCATCAAAGGAGTTGTTCCCCATCCAGGGGCAACTTTACCATATTCCGAATTCAGTGGTTTCAAAAAGTCCCCTACAACAGTTCGTCTTGGACCAGATCTAGAACTACTTTCAACGCTTTGTGTAGCCATAAATCTTATTTTGTATTAAGTGAGATCTGTTGACTTTGTATACCATTCCGTTAAAAATTATCATAGATCCATCGTGGTCTTGAAGTTATATAATAATGGAAACAGCAACCTTAGTCGCCATCTCTATATCTGGTTTACTTGTAAGTTTTACCGGGTACGCCTTATATACTGCTTTTGGGCAACCCTCTCAACAACTAAGAGATCCGTTCGAGGAACACGGGGACTAGTTGAAGTAATGAGCCCCCCAAGAGTGGGGGGCTCATTACTTCAATTGAGATAATGAAAAATCATTTCAGTTTTTTAGTTGGAACTTTAGGCGGGTCTCGAAAAAAGATAGCGAAAAAAATTATCCCTAACGTCGATACTAAGAGGAATGTATAAACCCATGCTTCCATAAATTCGATCGTGGTTTACAATGATAGCTTCCATACCTGTTTATTTGGGATCATCCCCCGGGTAAAGAAAGAGCAAGAGTCAAAGAAAAGGCAGCCATTGAATTTCAATCCAAATTTTTCCAAGAACCTATGTCAAAAATAGAAACGCAAAATAACAAAGCAATATTGCATCAGACTGCTTGTCTTTTTGTAGTTGGATCTCCAACTTTTTGGAATGCTCCAAATTCCACTTGAACATCCAAATCTGGATCAATACCGGCAAAAACATCTCTAAACAGGGTTCTAGCACCATGCCAAATGTGGCCGAAGAAGAAGAGCAGGGCAAACGAAGCATGCCCAAAAGTAAACCAACCCCTTGGACTGCTACGAAAAACGCCGTCGGATTTCAAAGTAGCACGATCTAATTCAAAAATTTCACCCAATTGAGCACGTCTAGCATATTTTTTCACAGTAGCAGGATCGCTATAACTCACTCCATTGAGTTCGCCACCATAAAACTCAACAGTTACACCTACTTGTTCGACACTATACTTCGATTCTGCCCTTCTAAAAGGGACATCGGCTCTAACAATTCCGTCTCCGTCTACCAAAACAACAGGAAATGTTTCAAAAAAAGTAGGCATACGACGTACAAAAAGTTCGCGCCCTTCTTTATCTTTAAAGATAGGGTGTCCTAACCACCCAACAGCAATTCCATCCCCGTTGTCCATTGAACCCGCTCTGAATAATCCTCCTTTTGCCGGATTATTTCCAATGTAATCATAAAAAGCTAACTTTTCGGGAATTTTAGACCAAGCTTCTGATAAACTTTGACTTTCGGCTAGCCCAGCACTAACTCTTCGATAGATTTCTTGCTGGAAGTAGCCCTGATCCCATTGATAACGAGTAGGACCAAATAATTCGATGGGAGTAGTAGCTGAACCATACCACATAGTTCCAGCAACAACAAAAGCTGCAAAAAAGACAGCAGCGATACTACTGGAAAGGACAGTTTCAATATTTCCCATGCGTAATCCTTTGTATAAACGTTGGGGTGGACGGACACTAAGATGGAATAAGCCCGCTAATATGCCCAATGTGCCTGCTGCAATATGATGAGAGGCTATTCCTCCTGGAACAAAAGGATCAAAACCTTCCACACCCCACGCTGGACTTACAGGTTGTACCTTTCCCGTTAGTCCATAAGGATCGGACACCCATATTCCAGGACCAAACAATCCTGTTACATGAAATGCGCCAAAACCAAAGCAAGCCACTCCTGAGAGAAATAAATGAATTCCGAAGATCTTGGGTAAATCCAAAGAAGGTTTTCCTGTGCGCTCATCACAAAAAACTTCTAGATCCCAATACACCCAATGCCAGATAGCTGCCAAGAAGCAAAGGCCCGAAAAGACAATATGTGCTGCGGCCACACCTTCGTAACTCCAAAAACCCGGATTCGTTATAGCCCCCCCTGTAATATTCCAACCGCCCCACGAATTGGTTATTCCTAAACGGGTCATGAAAGGTATAACGAACATACCTTGTCTCCACATTGGATCAAGAACGGGGTCAGAGGGATCAAAAACTGCCAATTCATATAGAGCCATCGAACCGGCCCAACCAGCAACCAGGGCTGTATGCATTATATGAACAGAAAGTAAACGGCCGGGATCATTCAAAACAACAGTATGAACACGATACCAAGGCAAACCCATGGAAATACCCCTTTATCAATGAAAAATAGACACTATGTAACTTTATTGCATTGGACTATGCTACGGGCCTCCCTCCTTTGGAAGGATTTTTCGGAGAAAGAATTAATATTTGCTCTATTCTTTTAGCAATAATGGAAGAATTCAAAAATGAGAAGCAGATCTATTTTATACCCGATAAGTATCAATACGCAATGGGGGATTGATTCCAGTTTCTATGAACAAATGCATCTCATCATTCAAAGGGCCTATTCGTACAAATTTTCTTTCATTTTCATTCATTCTTCTTCCTTTACTTTAGTTTCTGGCCTTATTCTATTCACTCCATTCACTCTATGTATATGAGCCAATATTATACACTCTTGTTATGCTTCCACATCAAAGATATGCGACGTCTTTATTTTCCTTGCATGCCCATTGGTGTTCCAAAAGTGCCTTTCCAAGGTCCGGACGATGAAACTAGTACTTGGGTTGACGTATAGTGCGACTTGTCAAATATTTTGGGTTATATGGGATTACCCCGTTATCTCCCCCGATAGAGATATACTCCGTTTCGCCATTAATTGAATTATCAATTAGTTGTAGCGCGAAGTGCAATAATAGATCAAATTTTTTGGGGGTACCCAGATTACTATTTTCAATTATAATGATTTATGGTTGGCTTGGTTGGATCAATAAAATGAAGCATTCAGACTCCGCTTAGAAAAAACCCAAGCTAATATATCATATCTGGGATTACCACCTATATCATAAAATTTCATTAAAAAACTGAGTAGCAGGAGCAATTTCAAACTATTAATTAGTCGAATAAACCCAGAAATACGTAAAATCATAAATACGTCAAATATTTGGCGGACGCCATGAAAGGAATTAGGGGAAAATTGTAGCAAAAAAAAAGACGTGGTATTGGGGCAATTTGTTATATATGTGCAAATCAAAATCGGGCAGATCTTTACTCGGAGTAGAACATAAACCTAAAAATTTTGAATCAAAAAGCCCGTTTAGGAACAAGAAAATGACATCATGATTTGGATTGAATCCTGATGAAAAAACATATCAACGAAAAGAAAAGTTTATTCGAGAAGCTTAATAAAATTTTTCTATACATTGATTTTTTTTACAATTTTTATCGAACCGTATGCATCAAAAGATGCTTATACGGCTCCTAAAGGATCAATTTTTATCCTAATCAACCGACTTTATCGGCAACGATCACTTTTTTTATGCGACGAGATTGATAGCGAGATCTCGAATAACATTACTGGCATTATGGTATTTCTTAGTATAGAGAATCCCAGTAAGGATCAGTTTTTGTTCATAAACAGTCCTGGCGGAGGGATAATACCCGGAATTGGTATTTATGATGCTATACAACTTGTCCCACCCGATGTGCATACAGTAGCCATAGGATTGGCCGCTTCACTGGCATCTTTTATCCTGGTTGGAGGAACAGTTACCAAACGTATGGCATTCCCTCACGCTAGGGTGATGATCCATCAACCGAGGACTGCTTTTATTCCGGATTCCCAACAAACAAGGGAATTTTTCCTGGAAGTGGATGAACTGGCAGCAATGCGCGACGACATCATAGACGTTTATGTACAAAGAACGGGCAAGCCCGCCTGGTTAATATCCCTAGATATGGAACGAGATGTTTTTATGTCCGCCACAGAAGCAAAAGCTTATGGAATTGTTGATGAGATATCGGCTTAAGCGATTTGATCTTTAATAAAAAATAACAGCACAAGGTAAAAATTGAAGATTTCGCTTTTGTATTTAATCTGCTTAGTCCTTCTTAATACTCCGGTTCGTCCTTCTTAATAATCCACTTATTCTTTCTTAAGAATTCCCTTACTTAAAAAGAGAGTAATATACGATTAATCTATTAGTCTATTCCGATTAAAATCGATTAGTCTATTCCGATTAAAATCGATTAGTCTATTCCGATTAAAATCGATTAGTCTATTCCGATTAAATAAAAAATATTAGATAGAAAAAAAGTGATTTGGTTAGGATCGATCTAAACCGAACTTTTATGTATAGGATTCAACATGCCAACAATTAAACAACTTATTAGAAACGCAAGACAGCCAATCAGAAATGCCACGAAATCCCCTGCTCTTAGGGGATGTCCTCAGCGTCGAGGAACATGTACGCGGGTGTATGTGCGACTCGTTCAAATCATGGGCTGAGAAAAAAGTTTCTTTTTTCAATATTCATGATCAATACTATAGAATGGGGTTCTTCCCTGCACTAGCTAAAATCAAAGGGGTAGATCCACCATATACTTCTATTGTGTATAATTTTTATGGTTTCCGTTGGTGCAAATCCAATCATGAATTTAAGATGAGAACAAATTCCCCATTGGTAGCAAATGCTTATCCATTAAGCGGGGAAAATCCTATTGAAATAAAAAAGCAAAAGGATTATGCTTGCAAGGAACGGACTAACAGGGTCAGCTACCCAGCAAATCTTTATAATTAAATATCGTTACCGTACAAGATAGATCTAGTTGTGAAAGATCTCTTACTGAAAAATTCATGGGGTAGAGCCAAAAAGTGTGAACTGTACAAGTTACCAATAGCATTGATTAAATGAAGAAAGGAGCTCCGGTGTATAGAAGGGACCTCGCCGTTTAAGACCAAACCATAGAAACGATGGAACCCACGATTTAGTTATCCATTTCTATTTACTATTCTTTTAGTTATTATGCGTTTTTTGATCTCTAGGATCAAAAAAATTGCTTATTTCTAAGCGAAATGCCTAGAAAAAATCGTGGCCGGGAAGGTTATAGTAGCAAAAGCCATTGGAATTTTTATTTTATACATTGGAACAATCCGTTTTGTTATTAACAGACTAGTAAAGGAAGGGTAAAAGAATAACAGTACGAAACGAAAGACTTAGTTATTCATCAAAGTTTCTTTTATTCAATGACTAGAATTAAACGAGGATATATAGCTCGAAGACGCCGAACAAAAATGCGTTTATTTGCGTCAAGCTTTCGAGGGGCTCATTCAAGACTTACTAAAACTATTAATCAACAGAGAATACGAGCTTTGGTTTCGTCTAATCGGGATAGAAAGAGGAAAAAAAGGGATTTTCGTCGTTTATGGATCACCCGAGTAAATGCAGTAATTCGCGGCATGGGGGTATCCTATAATTATAACCAGCTACTACACAATCTGTATAAAAAAAATTTGCTTCTTAATCGTAAAATACTTGCGCAAATAGCTATATCAAATAAGAACGGTCTTTATATGATTTGCAACAATATTCTTTTTAAGTAGGAATCCCCCGGAATGCTTTAAATTTAATGGAGTTGTGAACTCGGGGAAGGTAGAGTAGAAATTAGTATGATAAAAAATTTTGATCAGGTCATCAAACCAAAATGAGTGAAGCCACTAGATTAAAAAAAGATTTTTTTTCTTACGACACGCCTTTATTTATTATCAGATTTTTAGAATAAAACACCAGTCCACGTTTGAGGTCGGATTGGAATTTGGATTCAATTGAATTGAAGAGTAAGCCTACTTTTTTCTGGTTCTAAGACGTGTAGTTCTAGCGGTCGACTCGCTTCTCTCAAATCGGTTCTTATTATTAAGATTATTAAGAAAGGGTAACGAAGATAAAATACGAGCTTGTTTTATAGCAAGAGTAATTAATCGTTGTTGTTTTAAGGTTAATCTATTTACACGCCTAGATAATATTTTTCCTTGTTCACTAATAAATCGACTAATTAAACCTATGTTTCTATAATCAATTTGGTCCCCCGATTGGATCGGGGGCAAACGCCTACGAAAAGATCGCTTGGATTTACGAAAGAGCCGCTTGGATTTATCCATGATTTGTTTATTCCTTATCTTTAAAACGAATCCTATCCCTATATAAAAATATATATATCAAATCCTTTTTTTATATCGGACTAAATTTGAAATTCTAAAATTAATAAATAGGATTTAGGATTTGGTTTGTTCATTTTATTTTCTTTTTTTTTTTAATTAATTGTTTATTTCTTTCTTTTTTTTATTTATATTATTCTTTTATATTATTCTATTTCTATAATTAATTATATTATATTATATATATAATATATATATATATAGAATTCTAATATCTTATAATATCAGAATTATTATTTAATAATTTAGGTTTATAGAAATCAAAATGGACTTTATAAATTCACTCGAAATTGTCTTTAAATTGAGATTTTCTTATATAACTTATATAATAATATTTTCTTCTAAGAATCTTATATAGTTTAAATAATTATCGTTAAAATAATCTAATAGTTTTATTTCATTTTAATAGTATATTATGGAATAGTCCGCATATTTCTTAGAAGGAGCACGTACAGGTAGATCTATTTCTTTATCTCCCCGTGAATTGTATGTTTGTGACAATAAGGACAGAATTTCCTCAATTCCAATCGGTTAGGTGTATTGTGTCGATTTTTTTGAGTAATATATCTGGAAATGCCCGTTGATTTTTTATTAACGCCGTTTCGAACACAAATAGTACATTCCAAAATAATCGTTACTCGAACATCTTTACTTTTGGCCATGAACCCCCTTTGGGTTTTTAATTCACCCCACTATTCTATTTTATTCTATTTTCCAATCAAAAACGAAGAAGAAGAAGAAAGAAAAAAAAAAATAGAAGTTAATAACTCAAAATCAAATTATCAAAGAGTTCATTGCAGTCCAATCAATTGCAATTAATATAATTATAATAATTATAATAAAGAAAATAGTAAATCAATATAGAATAAATTATAGTAAATAATAAGTAATACAATGATTTCTAACTCTATTTAGAGTCACAGTACAGTATTTCAGTTAATTATCTTGTAGAATACTGTTACCCTCGCCACATTTCCCTTTTCCCTCTACTAGTAATTGTCTTGGAACCTGAACCCAAGTTTCGGTGAGGTTGAATTCACTTTTTTCTTCCCCCCCACCCCTTCCTTCTATCTAATTATAAAAAACTCAAAAAAGAAAAAAATACAGGGTTAGTCACAAATATTTGATTGTATTACTAATTTGCTTCACCTCTTCCTACGGAAATAACTAGAAGGAAAAAAAAGGAAATGTCAACGCATCGGGAAAA